TTTCATGATCCCTTCCCGAACCAAACTTGAATCTTTCGATTCATTTGGCTCTCACGCTCAATTACTTCCATTTTTTTATGGTAAATTTCCATATCTTTTTTGAATGTAATGAACCTATCCTCTACTCTTTGTTCCTATTCGAACAAAATTGGAAATGAATCAATAATCCAAGGCTAGAATTTTTGGAGGACTCTTCTGACCAAACAAAAAATATGTAATTGTCAGCAAAGTTGTTTTTTTTTTCAAATCCAAAAAAATTTTCTTATTTGAGATTTATTTTATAAATAGGTCATCAACTCAGCATTTGGCATTTAAACAAAAATGTAAAAAAAAGAAAAAAGTATGAACCCTTTTCCAATACCAATAAAAGTTTCAAATCTTTTTATCGATATGAGTGTTATATATCGATAAATTTCTAACTATTCCTTGGAAATGGGAAACCATTTCGGTATTAATATAGTGGTAGAAAGAGTACCATGCTGTGGCTGAACTTCAAACGGTTTAGCTTTAACCATGTTAATAGTTCCACGTTATTGGTTGCTAGAGAATCAAAGTATATTTACCAACGAATCACGAAATGCTATGGTTCTTACATATGATTATATGATTTCTTAATTTATTCAGAAGTAATTCGCGAGATCATGCACCTTTCTTTACTAGTTATACCGAAAAGAGGTGCAGCTGGTTGAATCCAGTCTATTCTTGAAATAAACAACTCGCACACACTCCCTTTCCAAAAAAGATCAATACGCCAATCACTACACTTAGATTTATTGGATTTGTTGCTAAAATATCGGTATTAAATCCGAAACTCCCGGCAGATGGCCAGTGACCCGGGGAAACGAAAGAATCGGTTACATTTTTCATATGATCTCCTCTTATAGATAGACTAAAAAATCGAACATTCTTTTTTGTTGTATTACTTGACCTATTTCCTATTTAGAAATCGAAAATAGATTCAAAATCTATTCCATTGCGCAATGTATTTTCTTTTTCAATTGAGATTTCCAATAAGAATCAGACTTATTCGAATAGGATTAGGTACCGGGGTTTCGTGTAAATTGCGAAATACCTCCTTGCACCATTTCCTAAAAAGCAAAGCTTTCGTTGGGCTAAGAAGGGGAAGGAAGAAAGCGAGTCAGTAACACTAATTCCTCATCCTCAAATCAGCCCTTCCCCCCGGTTTTTCTCAACGAATAAGCAATTGTAGGAGCGAAATCCGAAATCTTGGTATAATGCGAAAAGGCAAGCAGGCAAGCCAAAGAAAGAAAAAAATACGTATTTTTTTCGGGTTAGGATTAAACAAAAGGATTCGCAAATAAAAGAGCTAATGCTACAACCAATCCATAAATTGTTAAAGCTTCCATAAAAGCCAAACTAAGCAATAAAGTACCGCGTATTTTACCCTCTGCTTCGGGCTGTCTCGCAATACCTTCTACAGCTTGGCCTGCAGCAGTACCTTGACCAACTCCTGGTCCAATAGAAGCAAGCCCTACAGCCAATCCAGCAGCAATAACGGAAGCGGCAGAAATAAGTGGATTCATGATAAGTTCCTCACACAAAAAAAAAAAGAAATGGTTAATGATACAATCAACGAAAAAATTTTGACTGAATTATTCCATCGACTAAGATTCAGCCAGTCGAAGTCAGTAAGAACTCCGAATTGAAATAAAAATATTCCATCAGATCATCAGAAAGGGTTTCTCCTTTTTAGTTCCTATTTGTTGAGTCTTTCCTGAATCTATACAACGTGAGTTTCTCATTTCCTTCTTTCTAACCATTCGTTGAATTCTTCGACCCTTTCTTGCTTGATTTTCTTTGTTTATTCATTCAATTCATAGTCATAAATAAATGAAAAAAAACATAAAAAAAGACTTCTATTAATATCCCCCTAAATTAAAGTAGGGCTTAATATTAGTTCATATATAAATAGTCAATATCTAATATCCAATATACATGCCTTTCTTCCATAACGTAAACCCAGCATTCTACCTTAAATTCAATTGGATTCTAGAATCTTTCTTTGAATTGAAACAGCTACAGGAGTTGGCTTATAACTATTCGATTCCATATGCCCAGTTCGGCCTTTCTATACTAAACAACCCCCCTCTAATATCCCTTTTCTATTACTATAGAACATACTTGAGAACATACAAGTATGTTCCCTAAGTAGATTATCTTGAAACATATATTGACTTGATATAAGAAAAAATAGTCTTTCGAAAATGAATTAATGATGACCCTCCATAGATTCGCCTATATAAGCTGCGGCTAAAGTTGCAAAAATAAGAGCCTGAATACCACTTGTAAATAATCCAAGAAACATGACAGGTATAGGAACTACTAAAGGGACTAAAGAAACAAGAACAACAACGACTAATTCATCGGCTAATATATTTCCGAAAAGTCGAAAACTAAGGGATAGAGGTTTTGTGAAATCTTCTAAGATGTTAATGGGTAAAAGAATTGGGGTTGGTTGAATGTATTTACTAAAATAACC